TCCCCCCTTTTTTTGTTTGTCCACTACTTTATTTTTATTGTACGTAATAAATAAAAAAGGAAGTTCTGATACATCTGAAAACCGACACCAAGACTAGGAATTTTTGACGAACAGGATAAAAAATCATTACTCTTTCGACACAAGAAGGGGAATTTTCTCCACCCCTATTCTTGTGTCGAAGAATAGGAATACAAATAATCCCTCCTAGAATTATTTGTTGCCCGCATTTATAATTCCGCGCTTACTTATGCGACTATCTATCCCAATCTTATTCTATTTGAAATAGAATAAGATTGATAATTGAAATCCGGCATATAGTATAGTAACATAGTTGTACGAATTCAATTTGGCTAAAAAAAACAAAGAAAGCAGTGGTAAAGTCAAATAAAAAAGTCTTCTTCAAAAAAGATCTACCTATATATGATATGACTAGGAATGCGGTACAAGAGATTCCCCGAAGCTCGTAGAAAAATAGTATAAACAAGTAAATAAAAGGTTTTTCAGAATTTCATTTTTTTTTGATGATACATAATCGACAACAATAATTTGTTTCTTTTTACAAACTTGATGTCGATAAATCGGCGAGTCTAGAAATTCATTTCGGCCAATTGAACCTTCTCGAACTGTTTCTTTTTAAGAACCAAAAAGATTTGTGCCAAAATAACAGATGCCAAGAAGAATAAAAGACCTTGGACACGTAATGGGTCTTGAAGTACTATTTCTGCATCTCCCTGACCAAATCCACCCACATTAGGATTACTCGTTAATGGTTGATCAAATCTGATGGATTCACCTTCTGAAACAAGAAGTTCTGGTCCAGGAGGGATAATATCAACCACTTGACCTCCATCCGACGGATCTGTTATGGTTATTTCGTACCCCCCTTTTTCTTTTCGTATGATTTTACTTACTATACCCGCTCCTGTAGCATTATAAACTGTATTGTTACTCTTGCTTCCGTCGGGATAAATCTGACCCCTTCCCCTATTTCCCCCTACGTACATAGGATATTTTAAGAAGTGAACATCCTTCTTAGTAGCGGGGTCGGGGGAAAGGATAGGAAAGGTGATTTCGCTATATTTCTGACCAGGGACAGGCCCTATCACAAGAATATTTTTTTGATTAGGGCGGTAGCTCTGAAAAGACAAATTGCCTATCTTTTCTTTCATCTTGGGAGAAATACGATCGGAAGAAGCTAATTCAAACCCCTCCGGTAAAATAAGAACAGCCCCTACATTCAAACCCCCTTTCTTACCATTAGCAAGAACTTGTTTCACTTGCTTATCATAAGGAATTCGAACAACTGCTTCAAATACAGTATCAGGAAGTACCGCTTGTGGAACCTCAATATCCACGGGCTTATTAGCTAAATGGCAATTGGCACATACAATACGCCCAGTCGCTTCTCGTGGATTTTCATAACCCTGCTGCGCAAAAATGGGATATGCACTTGAAATGGATGTTCGAGTCATGATATATATCATGAGCGATACGGAAATAGATCGAGTAATCTGTTCCTTTATCCGAGAAAAAGTATTTCTAGTTTGCATGGTCTAATCATTGATCCGAAAATTTCTACAATAAATTGGGTAGGTCGCTCGTATAGTTCCCTATCCACGATTCTGCTATTTACTGGAATCATTTTACTGGAATGTTATAGGATGAAAATCCCCCGGGTAGAAAGCTTATGTAGAACTACACATTAAGAAAGATTCTAATTTGATTAGATTAATATCGGTGGATCATTTATTAATCATTCATTGAATGATAAATAACTACAAGTGACGGAGATACACGATTTAAATAACGGAAAATCCAATATTTGAAAATAGTATCGAGAATAACTGGAAAAGTGGAAACAAGACCAGATATGATTTGATCATTATGAACAAATCCAAAATCCTTGTAGACAGAACCAATCATTAGTTCCCAACCGTGGGGTGAATGAAATCCGATACATAAATCCGTTAATAAAAGAATCGAAAAAGCTTTTACTGTATCGCTTACGTTATATAGGAATTCCTGAGCCCAAGAGTTAAGAATAACAAGTTCTTCATTACCTAAAATAGAATAACCGCTTAGAATAGCAAAACATATTATATTTGTCGAGAAGTGCAAAATCATATGGATACGATCCTCATTGTGTATCTTGATTAATTGGATCGTTTCTTTGTGGATTCCTATAAAAAGCTTTTGTAGATGTATTTCCGAGTATTCCTTGATCAGTTCGTCCAAGAAGAGGATTTCCTCTAATTCTATGAACTTTTCTAAAATACTTTTTTCTTGAATATCATTCAAAAAGATTTCGGATTGATCAGTATTCGACCAATTAGTAACCCAAGATTCCATACTTTTAGTAAATGATGAGAGAGAAATCCAACAGGACAAAAACACTATAGATGCAAGATACAAAAGAGGAATTAATGCTTTCTTTTTTGCCATTTTTCGTCTGTGAATTATTAATTAACCCACTTCATTCGTCGACTCTATGTGATCGAATATTTCTTTTACCCATGAGTTCTAGACAAGGTATCAAACCTATGAATCTATTTTATTTGTGATTTTGTGTGAATCTAGAACGAATACAAAAATAGACTACGACTCCGCTTCGAATTCGAATCAAGAAATAATCAAAAATATTGTTTCCAGATCTCTCAATTCATCAAATTTCTTAAAGTGTCTCCTTTCGGTCATTCATCGAAAGGAGACACTTTAAGAAATGAATATTATTGATATTTTGAGACGAAAGAATTCCTTTTCTATAAAAATATAATAAAAATATAGAATATTTTGAAAAAATTCCAACGATTACCCATATCCAAGAATAGAATAATTGAGAGAAAGATATTGTGATGATAAAAAAAATGAGTGGTAAAACAAGACAGAAATGGACCAGTTTTCATTATTAAGAAAACCCTTTATTGGTTAGTATTAGTAATGGAACACAAAAGAAAGGATAAATTAAAGGGTCGATTGACAGAAATAATTTACACGATAGGATTTATCTGCATCTAAAGTATCAATTCCAACAAATATTGAAAAAAGATGAATTGATTTCTTTCGAAATCATTTGATATATCCGATGAATTGAATCTAGTAGTTGAATTTGTTACTTGTTTGAATTGAGTTGCATGGATTTTGATACGCATAAAAAACCACAAAGGAGGGGGTTTTGTTTTAGGGTTGTTCTATATATATCGGATTTGGCTCGACTGAACGTTTTGACGAAACTTCAGTTAAATTATGTTATAGAAAAAACAGGAATTTTTTCCCTCCTGCTGAGAAAGCATTCATTCTTCAGCCCATTTCCTTTTATCAAAAGACTTCAATTGGTACGCGCAAAAAATAGGCCAATTCGGCGGCTTTTTGTTCAATTTCTCGTGAAGTCAAATTCTCATCAGTACGGGTCAACGGAATAGCCTCCCGGCCTCTGATGTCCATATAAAGGATACGACGAGCATAAATACCCTCTTTAACTTCTATTCTAATGGACTGAATATCTTTTATACGGAATCGGAGGAATATGCGACGATTTTTTCCAGGAAATCCCCAACGAAAAATACAAACTATTCCCTCCTTTCTATCGAATCGATCATAACCACTACCTACATTCCAGGAAATTGTGCACCACAAATAGGAACTAATAAAGAAACCAGCGATCCCGTAGAAAGACATCACGAGCCCTTGTGGAAAAAAAACAATTTGCTGAGCCGGAACAAAAGATATCAAATTTCTACCAAGATAACTGGAAGTTCCAACCAACAAGAATCCTAATGAACCTAAAAAAACGATAAGGGCCCAGCAAAAATTACTTAGTTTTCGAGACCCCGTTATAAGTTCTATCCATATATGTTCTGATCGCCAACTCATACTTCATCCGATTTAATTTTATTGGAATTGAGAGAATACCCCAAATTATTTTGACTTTACTTTTTTTTGTTTCCGAAGGAACTCTCATCAAACTAGCACTAGTTTGATGTGAACTAGTGCTAGTTGATGTGAACCCTTAGGAGTAATTTATCAAATTGGTTAGATCTAAACTAATAACATACCCTTCCTTAAATCCCAAATATACATATTACAGATGGATCCACCAACTTTAGGTATCCAACGATCCTGCTCTATTTGAAACTAGCCGGAATTTATTTACCCATAGATCATTTTTTGCAGGCATAATATCTTTTTCCTTTAGAAATCATATGTCATACCATATTTCCATTTCCCGAAAGAAATAAATATCTGTGTTATGCTAGCAAGTAGAAGTTCAAAAAAAATGGATGAGATTGGGTCCCCTCAGATCTAAACAATCTTGTTTTTTTGAACATAAAGAAATAAAGAAGCCATTGCAATTGCCGGAAATACTAGGCCTACTAAAGGCACAAAAATAGAGGGAAAAGTGAAAGTTGTCATAAAATGGGGTACCTCGATTTACTATTTGCACCTGTTATTATTTTTTTATATCATATTTTACAATAATTATAATTCAAAATTGTAATTATTATGAATTGGTCTTTATTATTAAATTCAATTTCTTAAGAAATTGAATTTGAAAATTCTTATAGAAGTAATAAATATCTATATATCTAAGTGAGTATATAGACTAATAAATGGACTTATTCATCTTTCTACACGAAAGATACCTATGATAATCAACTTTATTATATTAATTCTATTTTTTTCTTAATTTCTTTGTGTTTTGTTCTTGTCTTATAATTTGAAAGGGTTTCTTACAAATTATCGAAAGATTTGCTAGAATGCGACACAACCTGGATTTTTAGTGAAAATGATATTTTCGGGCGATGCAGAAAGATAAAAAACTATATATCTATCTTTTCTATATTTGATTATCTACGTAAGGCGAAATTCGTTTTATTTGCCTAATGTCACGAAAGGAAGAACTCACGCTTTTATCTTCTTGATAAAGACTTCTTAATTATTAATGGGAAATCTAGGTAAAAAAAAGAGTTATCCGCAACTTTTGCTTCTTTCTACAATTAGAT